GTTCCAGAAGATGTTAATGGTAAGCAAGAAGATTGTTTACGAAGAAACAACAAGAAAAATTCATATTCTGATACATAAGAGTTATATAGGAATCGAAATAGTCTTTTATTTTCTTTTTTCAAAAGAAAAATCGATTTCATTGAAGTAATAAGACTATTCCAATTCGAATAGTAGTTGAGAAAGAATCGCAATAAATGCAAAGATGGAACATCTTTGATCCGGTATTGAAGGAGTTGAACCAAGATTTCAAAATGGATAGGATAGGGTATTTCTATATGTGATAGATAATGTAAATGCAAAAATTTGTCTTCTAAAAAGGGAAATATTGAATGAATAGATCGTAAATTCTGAAACTTTGGTGTTTCTTTTTCTTTCGGACAAGATAATTCTCGTAGCGAGAATGGGATTTCTACAACGATCGCAAACCCCTCAGATAGAATCTGAGAATAAAACTCAGAATAAAAAAAATTGTTGTAATCCAACAATCGATCTTGGTTAGGATGATTAACCGAGTTAATCCAAAAATTCTGCTGATACATTCGAATAATTAAACGTTTCACAAGTAGTGAACTAAATTTCTTGTTATTACAACTAACAATTTCCACAGGTTCGGAACCTTTTAATCCATAATCATGGGCAAATGCATAAATATACTCCTGAAAGAGAAGTGGGTAAACGAAGTATTGTTGACGAGATTTCTGTTTTTCTGAATACCCTTCCAATTTTTCCATTTGTATTTCTACTTGAATCAGAAAGAAGAAGCATTTCTCGGTTTCTCAAATGATGATACATAGTGCAATATGGTCAAAACAGGGTGTTGCATTTTTTAATACAAACCCTGGAAAGAAAAGGAATCTAATCCACAGATCTTTTCCTTTTCTATCCAATTAGTTTATGTTTGTTCTAATTACAAAAGAGAACAAATCTTTTATTTTTGCAGGCCAATCGCTCTTTTGACTTTGGAATCCAGTCTCTTTATCAATATACTGCTTCTTTTACACATTCAATCCATAACATCCCTTTTCAATCTATAATCAAGAATAATTAGGATTTCTAAAAAAAAAAAAAAAGAAAAAATCAAGGGTCCGTTCATAGGAAAACCCAACCTTTCCCCGCATCAGGCACTAATCTATTTTTAACGTCTAATTAGATCGGGGAATCATTTCAATTAAGAAGTTAAGCTCGTTGCTTTTTATTTTACCAGAATTGGAGCCAGGCTCTATCCATTTATTCACTAGACCCAGAAAATAGGAATTTTTTATTCCATTCCAAAAATCAAAAATAAGAAATTGATTTTATTACGACATGCTATTTTTTCCATTCATTACCCTTGAGGATCAGTCGTGGTCTTCTAGACTCTACCAAGAGTCTGGACGAATTTGTTGCTTCATCCAAATGTGTAAAAGATCATAGTCGCACTTAAAAGCCGAGTACTCTACCATTGAGTTAGCAACCCAGATAAAATAGGATCTTAGATACGATCGAAACCCAAAAATCAATGGAATTACACCGCACGCTCCTGTCAAAACATTGAACTAGCAAAACATTAAAAGAAAGATTTTATCGCCCATTAAAAACACTCAAATGCCAAAATGAACAGGTCCGGCTAAATTTCACTAAGGTTAAAAAAGGAGCGGCCCCAATCACGATAGCAAAATTGTCATTTTTTTAGCAATTTATATTTCTTTATATAAATAAATCTTGTATGAGAGTACATGCAAGAGGGACAACCTTATCATTTGAGCGAAGTGTAGACAGAAAAACCTAATATGGAGTGAGGATAAAGAGACCTATCTATCTACAAATTCTATTTGTTCAATAGACCTTTGTCAATGGAAATACAATGGTAAGAAAACAAATTAGATAGAAAAAGTAAATAAAATAAGGGCTTATGTTGGATTGGCACGACATAAATCCAGTCAAAAATAGGACTAAGAAAGAGGCAAATTGTGTCTAAATAATTAGACAACGAGGGATACTAGTGATCCTCTCCTACTTTTTTATTCATTTAGTTCTTCAATTAACTCAAAGTTCCTTCTTTTTCTTTAAAGAATTCTGCCTTCCTTAAAATATCATAAACAGTTCTTGTAGGTTGAGCACCCTTTTCAAGGAAATAGAGAATAGCTGGAACATTTAAACAAGTTTGATTCTTTATCGGATCATAAAAACCTACTTTTCGAAGATCTCTTCCTTCTCTTCGAGATCGAACATCAATTGCAACGATTCGATAGACAGCTTATTGGGATAGATGTAGCTAAACAATGCCCCCCCTAGAAACGTATAGGAGGTTTTCTCCTCATACGGCTCGAGAAAAAGATTCGAATTTCTGTCTATAATACAAGTAGATAGAAATTAGACTATGACTTGCATTAATTTCCTTACAGAAAAAACAAATTTCATTTATACTCATGACTCAAGTTGGTTAATTTTGACTGACAGACTTAAAAGGAAAAATCCTTCCAAATTTTTTGAGTCGTCTCTAAACTCTTTTCTTTGTCTCATCTCGAACGAATTGACTTTTATTCCTTATTCTGATCCAATTCTATTGTTGAGACAATTGAAAATCGCGTTTACTTGTTCCGGAATTCTTTATCTTTGATTTGTGAAATCCTTGGGTTTAGACATTACTTCGGGAATTCCTATTCTTTTTTCTTTCAAAAGAGTAGCAACATACCCTTTTTTTCTTATTTCCTTCGATAAAGCATTTCCCTCTTCTATAGAAATCGAATATGGGCGATTGATTCTGATAAACTTTTAATTGAAAGAGTTTTTCCAATCTTCCAAAATTGGACTTTCTTCTTATTTTAACCTTTCGATTTCTATATTAAGGATAGACTGACAAAGTTGGCCTAATTTATTAGTTTTCACTAACCCTAGATTCTTTCCCTTGATAAAAAATCAATTCTGTCCTCTCGAGCTCCATCGTGTACTATTTACTTACAAACAACCCAGCGCAAATTTGGTTCGGGACGAATAGAACAGACTATGTCGAGCCAAGAGCATTTTCATTACTATGGAAAATGATGGATAACAAAATCCACAATCGATCATGTCCTTCAAGTCGCACGTTGCTTTCTACCACATCGTTTTAAACGAAGTTTTACCATAACAAACATTCCTCTAATTTCATTGCAAAGTGGTATAGGGAATTGATCCAATATGGATGGGATCATGAATAGTCATTGGTTTAGTTTAGTTTTTTGTATACTAATTCAAACTTGCTATCTATGGAGAAATATGGATAAAAGAAATAAGTATTTATCGGGGAAGACTCCGCAAAGATCCAATTTATTTAAACCCATATTCTATCATATGAAGGAAAGGAAACATAGTTCGAAAAAGACGAATAAACAAGTTTGCTTAAGACTTATTTTTTATTGAATTTCCATCCTCAACAGAGGACTCGAGATGGTCAATCCTGAAATGAGAAGCGAAGGATCGACTCTTCTCCAACAAATAAACTATCAACCTCAAAAAAAGTTTAATTAATTTAATTACTATATTAGAATTAGATTAGCAATATATTTTTCCATAACAAAAACTATTAACTAAATAAACTATTCCAATGAAAAGATTGAAAGTTTTTTGGTAGTTATAGAATTCTCGTACTTCTTCGACTCGAATACCAAAAGAGGGAAAAAAATGAAGTAAAAAAAAAAACACATTTCGTGTAAAGTCAAATTAAGGCCTTTGCTTTTACTTATAGCATTCTTTCTTTTACCTAAAAGAAGCAACTCCAAATCAAAAATCAGGAGAAGTATGATTTTTTGAATCCATTCTATCCAACGAACAGTTCTTACCTTATCCTTACCAGAATGGATCATTCTGGATATTTAAAGAATCGCAGATCGAGATGGTTTTCGCTTAACCAAAGAGGGGCCCTTTTTACTAATAATATAATACAACAAAAATCTATCTCTATCATAAAGGGATAGGTCTCATTTTTTATACAGTGTTTTACGTCAAGTTTAAAATTTTTTCAATTAATTCGAAAGCCGAGTAGACAGAATATATGAATTTCTCTCTAATCCTCACATTCCATTGATTTAGAAATGGATATTTGCAAATCAGATAATATCTAAAATACAAAAATGGAGTTCCTATCCATAGAATAGAAACCCTTTTTCTTTTTTCGCAAGCCGATCTTGGTCAAAAGTTTTAAGACCTGTGCTGAAACTAAAAACTTCCTATTCTTTAATCTGGCCATGAAATATAGAATTAGGATACCCCCTTTATTTTCTTTTTATTTACTTACTTTAGTTCTTTAGTTCGGGAAAAATAAATAGGGGGTCCTTCTTTTCTTTCACATTAGATGTCAAATGTATCATGTAAGAATTCCCCCTTCATGGATATGGAGCATAAAGTTTATCTAAGAAGTTCGAATTTCAAAACACATATGAGTAATGAGTAGTAGTAGGGGCATATCCTGAATGTGACTGATAGACCCAATTTTTCATGAAAATAAAGATATTCAATTTGACTGGACTTGACACTTGATTATGTTTTCTGAGAAAGAAAAAGAATGCTTAGAAATGCATCTAATCTAAGAGTTCATAAGAGATAATTATTCTCTTTAATAAACTTTCTTTTGTCTCGTGTGGGGTACAATATGATTTCATCTTTCGTTTCATCAGAAAAAATCTGGGACGGAAGGATTCGAACCTCCGAGTAACGGGACCAAAACCCGCTGCCTTACCACTTGGCCACGCCCCATTTCTGGTTTTATGCGACACTAATAAACACTATTATGTTTATTTGTTATTCGTCAATCCCACTTCAATTACATAAAAAATGAGGGATACTCTCTTGCTAGGATTCTAGACATGCGGATAATATAGAATCCAAAAAATGCATTGATCATTACATGGAATTCTATTAAGATATTATATGAAAGTCGAATTTCTTCCATTCTCATTTGAGAGTGCGAATACAAGGAGGTATTTTGCGTTTGGGAAAGTCCGAAGAAAAAAGGATTTTGAACCCGCCTTTTCTTTTTTCCCTTAGAAAAATAACTCAATCAAAATCCAATTATCTACTCTACAAGAACGAAATGCTTGTTATGCCTAATATACTTAGTTTAACCTGTATCTGTTTTAATTCTGTTCTTTATCCGACTAGTTTTTTCTTCGCCAAATTGCCCGAAGCTTATGCCATTTTCAACCCAATCGTGGATTTTATGCCTGTCATACCTATACTCTTTTTTCTATTAGCCTTTGTTTGGCAAGCTGCTGTAAGTTTTCGATGAAATCTTTACTACTCTGTTCTGTCTGCCAAATTGAATGATGTATTCATTCCAAAAAAATTCTAAAAATGAATAAAAGCCGAGAAGTCTTATATTATGAACCTTCGATTCTAAAATTCTAATTCTTCTACATTGAATGTATAGCTGCAGCAATAAATTGGGATCCGCCTTTCTACCCCACCCCCTGCACCTACGTTGAGCAGGTACCTTTAGGTACCCACACAATACCTAACCTAATTTTTGATATTGATAAGAGTGCTTATTATAAATCAATTCTTGCAATTTTTTTCAAGAATTGATTTTTGCATTTTTAGGTGTAAAAATAAACAAAACCCATCCTAGTGGATCTGTGTGGTAAGGAAAAACGGGTAATCTATTCCTTAAAAAAAAATCTTGGAGATTATGTAATGCTTACTCTCAAACTTTTTGTTTATACAGTAGTGATATTCTTTGTTTCCCTCTTTATCTTTGGATTCTTATCTAATGACCCAGGACGTAATCCTGGGCGTGAGGAGTAAAAATCCAAATTTTTTTGGAATTTTTTCTTACAAATTGGATTTGTTTCGTACATTTATCTATGAGAAAATCCGGGGGTCAGAATTCCTTCCAATTCGAAAGTCCCAAATGATCCGAGGGGGCGGAAAGAGAGGGATTCGAACCCTCGGTACAAAAAAATTGTACAACGGATTAGCAATCCGCCGCTTTAGTCCACTCAGCCATCTCTCCCCGTTCCAAATCGAAAGGTTTCCGTGATATGACAGAGGCAAGAAATAACGATTGCAAAAAATCCTTCCTTTTTCTTTCAAAAGTCCATAAAAATTATATTGCCAATTCCATTTTAATTATATTCTTTTTTCTTAATGTTAATAAAAAAAAGAAGAAAATTCTTGTTTTTTCTTTCTAAAATTCGATATTGGCTGAGAAACAATCAGATAGATTTTCTCTTCAGCGGGCATTTTCATATAGGACTTGTTATAATAAAACAAGCAGGTTATATAAAAAATAAAAAACTCTTTTTTCGATTATTTATAAACAAAACAAAAAGGGTTCTTATCAAACCCACCATAAAATTGGAAAGAAAGATAAAGTAAGTAGACCTGACTCCTTGAATGATGCCTCTATCCACTATTCTGATATATAAATTCGATGTAGATGAAATTGTATAAGCGGATTTTTTGTATTTCCTTAGACTTAGACCGCGCAAGGCAAGAATTTTTCGCTATTTACGATTTCATATTCTTGTTACTAGATGTTCTATAGGAATAAGAAGAAATCGCAACTCCTTTCCGCTACACATAAAAATTGATTTCGAAAGTCAATTTTTTTTTTTCAATATCTTTCTTTTTTTTTTTTCAGAATCCAATTTTTGTTCTTCCACCCATGCAATAGAGAGCGAGTGGGAAAAGAGGGGTTACTTTTATTTTCATTTTTCCTTAAAAGATAGGCTTTGAAATAGGAGTCATGGAATAATGCTGAATTCAAATGTTTATTTCTATAGTATAAGAAAAACTAATCGAATCAAATTCATGGATTTACCACGACCTCGGTTGTGACCCCATAGATAAAAATAAAAAATTTCTATCTTCGAGACCTTTGAAAAAGGGCATTGAACGAGAAAGAAATCGTCCACAGATAATCAAACTATCGTATGCCTTGGAAGTGATATGAGGTGCTCGGAAATGGTTGAAGTAATTGAATAGGAGGATCACTATGACTATAGCCCTTGGTAGAGTTATTAAAGAAGAAAATGATCTATTTGATATTATGGACGACTGGTTACGAAGGGACCGTTTCGTTTTTGTAGGATGGTCCGGCCTATTGCTCTTTCCTTGTGCTTATTTCGCTTTAGGGGGTTGGTTTACAGGGACAACTTTTGTAACTTCTTGGTATACCCATGGATTGGCTAGTTCCTATTTGGAAGGTTGTAATTTCTTAACCGCGGCAGTTTCCACCCCTGCCAATAGTTTAGCACACTCTTTGTTGCTACTATGGGGCCCGGAAGCGCAAGGGGATTTTACTCGTTGGTGTCAATTAGGCGGTCTGTGGACTTTTGTCGCTCTCCATGGGGCTTTTGCACTAATAGGTTTCATGTTACGTCAATTTGAACTTGCTCGGTCTGTTCAATTGCGGCCTTATAATGCAATTTCATTCTCTGCTCCAATCGCTGTTTTTGTTTCCGTATTCCTTATTTATCCACTGGGGCAATCTGGTTGGTTCTTTGCGCCGAGTTTTGGCGTAGCAGCGATATTTCGATTCAT